CTATTCCTTCTCCGAGCTCGGGTTATGGAAGAAGGAACCGAGAAGGAGATATCAGCAACAACTGGTTTTATTGCGGGACAGCTCATGATGTTCATATCGATCTATTATGCGCCTCTGCATCTAGCATTGGGTAGACCTCATACAATAACTGTCCTAGTTCTACCGTATCTTTTGTTTCATTTCTTCTGGAACAATCACAAAAACTTTTTTTATTATGGATCTACTACCAGAAATTCAATGCGTAATCTCAGCATTCAATGTGTATTCCTGAATAATCTAATTTTTCAATTATTCAACCATTTCATTTTACCAAGTTCCACGTTAGCTAGATTAGTCAACATTTATATGTTTCGATGCAACAACAAGATTTTATTTTTAACAAGTAGTTTTGCTGGTTGGTTAATTGGTCACATTTTTTTCATGAAATGGGTTGGATTGGTATTATTCTGGATACGGCAAAATCATTCTATTCGATCTAATAAGTATCTTGTGTCAGAATTTCGAAATTCTATGGCTCGAATCTTTAGTATTCTCTTATTTATCACCTCTGTCTACTATTTAGGAAGAATGCCGTCACCTACAGTCACTAAGAAACTGAAAGAGAAAGAAACTTCAGAAACGGAAGAGGGGGAAGAAAGAAAGGAAGAAAGCGATGTGGAAACAACTTCCGAAACGAAGGAGACTAAACAGGAACAAGAGGGATCCAACGAAGAAAACCCTTCCCTTTGCTCGGAAGAAAAGGAGGATCTGGACAAAATAGATGAAACGGAAGAGACCCGAGTGAATGGAAAGGAAAAAACAAAGGATGAATTTAACTTTCAAGAGGCACGCTATCAAGATAGCCCAGTTCATGAAGATTATGATCTGGATACCCATCAAGAGAATTTGGAATTGGGAAGACTGAAAGAAAAGAAAAATAAAAGTTATTATTGGTTTTGGGTTGAAAAAACTTTTGTCACTTTTTTTTTCGATTATAAACGATGGAATCGTCCATTACGATATATAGAAAATGATCAATTAGAAAATGCTTTACGCAATGAAATGTCACAATTTTTTTTTTATACATGTACAAGTGATGGGAAACAAAAAATATCCTTTATGTATCCTCCTAGTTTATCGACATTTTCAGAAATGCTAGAACGAAGAATTTCTTTGTACATAAGAGAAAAAATATATGACGAAAATCTTTCTAATTCTTGGATTTATACCAATGAAAAAAAAAAGTTAAATTTGAATAATGAATTGATAAATCGAATAAAAATTATAGAAAAAAATGAGGGATCTCCTAGTCTGGATAGGCTTGAAAAAAGAACCATATTATGCGATGATGAGAATAAAAAAAAATGCTTGCCAAAAGCATATGATCCTTTTTTCAACGGACCTTGTCGAGGAACACGAAAAAAACTCTATTCACATGCAATCATGAATCATTTAATTACTTATACAAATACAGAAGATTTAGTAGAAATTTTTTGGATAAATAAGATTCATGATCTACTTCTTAATGATTCCTTAGGAATTTACCGTCAATCATTTTTAAAAAAAACGGAAAAGTCCTTCATCTCAATTGATGAATTATCTTCTGAGTGCGGACACATTTTAAATTTTGAAAAATGTCCTTTATTGACAGAAGCAAAAATAATTGATTCAGAAAGTCAAGCAAAATCTTTGCAATTTGTATTCGATGTAATTACAAAAGATCAAAAAACAAAGAAAAAGAAAGATATTGGAATTAAAATAGAAGAAGTCAGTAAAAAGGTGTCTAGATGGTCATACAAATTAACCGAGGATTTGTTGGAAGAAGAGGAAAAAGAAAATGAAGAAGAATTAGAAGAAGAAGAGCATGAGATTCATTCAAGAAGAGCCAAACGTGTTGTAATTTATAACGATAATGATCAAAATACCAATTCTATTTCTAGTACTAAGAATGCTAGTAACAATGAGAAAAATGATAATAAAACGGAAGAGGAAGAGGAAGAGGAAGAGGAAGAGGAAGAGGTAGCTCTGATACGTTACTCCCAACAATCGTGTTTTCGTCGCAATCTAATCAAAGGATCCATGCGCGCTCAAAGACGTAAAACAGTTATTTGGGACCTCTTTCAAGTAAATGCGCATTCCCCACTTTTTTTGGACCGTATAGACAAAACATCTTTTTTTTATTCTTTTCATATTAATGAAATGAAGAATCTTATTTTGAGGAATTGGATGGGTAGAGAACGAGAATCTGAATTTAAAATTTTAGATTCCCATTTTGAAAATGAAGAGACAAAAGAAGAAAAGGATAAAAAAGAACGTATAGAAATATCAGAAGCTTGGGATACCTTTGTATTTATTCAAGCAATAAGAGGTTTAATGTTAGTAATCCAATCTTTTTTTAGAAAATACATTATATTGCCTTCATTTATAATAGCTAAAAATATTTTACGTATGTTATTATTTCAATTCCCCGAGTGGTACGAGGATTTGAAGGAATGGAATAGAGAAATGCATATTAAATGCACCTATAATGGTGTTCAATTATCAGAAACAGAATTTCCCCAAGATTGGTTAACAGACGGCATTCAGATAAAGATTCTATATCCTTTCTGTCTAAAACCTTGGCGAAAAGCTAAGGTACGATCTCATCATAGAGATCGAGGAGATTCAAAATATAAAAACAAAAATTTTTGTTTTTTAACAGTCTGGGGAATGGAAGCAGAACTTCCCTTTGGTTCTCCCCGAAAACGACCTTCTTTTTTTGAACCTATTTATAAAGAACTCAAAAAAAGAAATAGAAGGGTAAAAAATAAGATTTTACAAGTTATAAACTTTTTGAAGGAAAGAATAAAATCCTTTATATTTATAAAAGTTAGAAAAGAAAAAACAAAATGGGTCACTAAAATATTTATAGTTATCAAACTCATAATGAAAAAATTGGAAAAAATAAATCCAATTTTTTTATTTGAGTTGAGGAAAGAAAAAGTATATGAAATGAAGGAAAACGAAAAAGATTTACAAAAAAATAAAAAGATTCTTCGCGAATCATCTGTTCGAATTCGACCAAAAAATTGGTTAAATTATTCACTAATAGAAAGAAGAATGAAAGATCTTTCTGATAAGACAATAAAAATCAGGAATCAAATAGAACGAAACGAAAAAGAAAAAAAAAAAGATATAGTTCTAATTTATGATAATAAAAGGCCGGAATCTTTGAAAATCTTAAAAAGGAAAAATATCCGATTAATGCGTAAATCGCACTACTTTATAAAATCATTCATTGAAAAAATATACATAGATATTTTACTATGTACCATTAGCATTCCTAAGATCAATGCACAACTTTTCTTTAAATCAAAAAAAAATATCTTTAATAAATCCATTTACAACAATAAAAGAAATAAAGAACAAGAAGGAATTGATGAAACAAATCAAAATACAATGAAGTTTCATTTTGGTTTGACTATAAAAAAGTTGTTTTCAAATACTTATAGTACTGAGAATAGGAATCCAAATTCCGATACTTATTGGAACTTATCTTCCCTATCTCAAGCATATGTATTTTACAAATTATCACAAACCCAATTACTTAATAAGGATCGCTTGAGACCTGTATTTCAATATAAAGGAAACTCTCCTTTTTTTAAGGAAAAATTAAAAGACTCTTGTATGATAATGATACACGGAATATTTGATTCCAAATCAAGACATAATAAAATTCATTCGTATGTAATGAACGAATGGAAAAACTGGTTAAAAGGTCATTATCAATACGATCCATCTCAAAAAAAATGGTCTCGATTAGTAACTAAAGAATGGCGAAATAGAATCAATCAACGCTGTATGATTCAAAACCAAAACAAGGAATCAATCCAATTGGATTTATATCAAAAATACCAATTCATTCATTCCATGAAAAAAAATAACTATGCAGCGGATTCTTTTATGAGTCAAAAAGAAAAATGGAAAAAAAATCACAGATATGATCTTTTATCATCTAAATACATAAGTCCTCCTAATTCATATATTTATGGATCAACATTAGAATTTGAAATAAACGGGGATCGAGAAATTCCATATCATTTCAATACATCGAAACCCGAATCATTTTATGTATTAGTAAGTATACCTAGTAATAATTATCTAGAAAAAGGATATATTATTGATAGGAATATAAATTTGGATAGAAAATATTTTGATTGTAGAATTCCTCATTTTTGTTTTAGAAAGAATATTGAGATCTGGACCAATGCACATATTGGCATGACGATTCATAAAAATACTAAGACTGAAATTAAAAATTTAAAAAAAATGAAAAAAAAAGATCTTTTTTCTACTACGGTTCGTCAAGACATCAAACCATGCAATCAAAAAAGAAACTTTTTTGATTGCATGGGAATGCATCAAGAGGGGTTCTCTGATACTGCATCAAATCATAATACTATATCCAATCTCGAATCTTGGTTCTTCCCAGAATTTGTGCAACTTTTTAACATATATAAGATTCAACCTTGGATCATTCCAATCAAATCACTCTTTTTTCATTTTAATAAAAATGAAAAAATAAATATAAATACAAAGAAAAATCCTCATGAATCGTCTAATAAAAAAGATCTTGAATTAGTAAATTACAAGCAGGAAGAACAAGAACAACAGGATCAAGGAAATCTTATATCGAATCTACGAAAACAAAAGAATAAAAAAGCTGTTGAAGAAGATTACGCAAGATTAGACATAGAAATTAAAAAGGGTAGAAAAAAAAAAAAATCTCAATATAAGAGAAAAAAACAAACGGAACTAGATTACTTTTTGAAAAAATATTTCCTTTTTCAATTAAGATGGGCTGATCCCTTGAATCAAAGAATAATGAACAATATTAGGGTATATTGTCTCCTACTTAGACTGATAAACCCAAAGGAAATTGCCATATCCTCGATTCAAAGAGGTGAAATAAATCTAGACGAAATGCTAATTCAAAAGGAGCTAGTTCTTACAGAATTGATAAGAAAGGGAATATTTATTATTGAACCAATTCGTCTATCTATAAGAAGGGACGGAAAATCTATTGTATATCAAACTATGGATATTTCATTGGTTGAGAAGAAGAAGCACCAAACAAATAGAAAATACGCAAAAAAAAGACATATTGAGAAAGAGGGGTTTGAAAAATCCATTCCACGATACAGCCACTTATTTTTTAGTGAAGACAAAAATCATTATGATTTCCTTATTCCTGAAAATATTCTATCTCCTAGGCATCGGAGAGAATTTAGAATTCGAATTTGTTTCAATTCACGGAATTGGAATGTTTTGGATAGAAATCCAAGATTTTGCAATGAAAAGAAAATAAAAAACTGTGGACAATTTTTGAATCAGAACAAGCATATTAACACCGATGCAAAAAATTTAATTAAATTCAAATTGTTTCTTTGGCCCAATTATCGATTAGAAGATTTAGCTTGTATGAATCGTTATTGGTTTGATACCAATAACAGCAGTCGTTTCAGTATGTCAAGAATACATATGTATTCACAATTCAGAATGAATTCAATTCAAATGCAAAATTAAAAAATTTTTATTTTTATATTTTTTTTTTATATTTTATAGTGGATTTCCTACATATCGTGTGACATATTCTGTAGATGAAAGCCGAAATATATAGACTGTATAACATTAGAATTTCTAACACATGATGCTGATTTCATAGTGTATCCATTTTCACTAGGAGTAGCAGAATCTTTTTAGTTTAAGTAAAACGAAATCGTTCTATTTCGTGAATGCATATATTTATCAGACCCTTTTTATCCAATATCCAAATCCAATTTTCAATTGGATAAAATATACAAAACAAATAAACATAAATACATAAACAAAAAACAAATTAGTATATGAATAAATGAAATCCAATTTCGATTTATACTAGATGAAAATAACTGTCATAATAAATCTTATTATTTTTCCTGATCGGTAAAATTCACAGAAAATAAAAATTTTAATTTATTTTATGGTCAAAAATTCATTTATCTCAGTTATTCCACAAGAAGAAAAAGACGAAAATAGTGGGTCTGTTGAATTTCAAGTATTCCATTTCACCAGTAAGATACGGAGACTTACTTCACATTTAGAATTGCACAAAAGAGATTTTTTATCACAAAGGGGTCTGCGAATAATTCTGGGAAAACGTCAACGATTATTGACTTATTTGTCAAAGAAAAATAAAGTGCGTTATAAGAGATTAATGGATCAGTTAGATATTCGGGAACCAAAAACTCGTTAATTTAAATTAAATTTATTATTTGAGTTTATTATTATTTATTATTAGCCTTGTTATTTTTTTTTTTTTTTATAGAATTTACATTTTATATATGACTATATGAATATGAATAGGATTATTTAGAATTACTAGAATTATACTAAATTCAATTTAAATTAGGATAAATTAGGATATATATATATATATATGAAAAATGAAAATATAATATATTTAATATTAAGAAAATAAACATGATTCGTATGTACAACTCATATTTCATGGTTATTCAAACGTAAATCAAAGGATCTTGGCCCTTTCTCATAAACAGATTTTAAAATCTATTGATTCTAGAAATTTTTTAAAATCATTGATTCGTCTGGTATCTACAATAGAAAATATATGATTTCCATCATTTTCTAATTAAAATTTTATCAGATCGAAAATCTTTTGTGTTCAAAACTTAAATTTATAGACCCAATGTCGCATTCAGTAAAAATTTATGATACATGTATAGGGTGTACCCAATGTGTACGAGCTTGTCCCACGGATGTATTAGAAATGATACCTTGGGACGGATGTAAAGCTAAGCAAATTGCTTCCGCGCCAAGAACCGAGGATTGTGTAGGTTGTAAGAGATGTGAATCCGCTTGCCCAACGGATTTTTTGAGTGTCCGTGTTTATTTATGGCATGAAACAACTCGCAGCATGGGTCTTTCTTATTGATATGTAACAAAAAACTCCCCTTGAATCATTTGATTCCTCTTTACCGAGAAAACTCCGTACTCGAGAAAAGAAAATATATTATTCTTCTCCCGAGCACGGAGTTTTCTGGTCAAAATTTATCTTGTCTTTATCACGAGTTATTTTCCTTCATAAAGGAAATAAGGCGTATAGGAGGGATACTATATGTATATGTATCCTGGAGCTCCCTCTAATGACCTATGTATTTTGTTCCAATTGGACGATCCATTAAACCAATTGAAGGAAGATTCTAAATGGATAAATATTTTTTTATTTTCACTGGAGACTGGGAATCGATGGACTTTCCATAGGACCCATTTTACTGACAGGATTTATCACTTGAACCAACAAACATTAGATTTAGAAAAATTAGCTAATCAATCATATCCCGCAGCATTGGAAATAATATTCCATTTTGGTTTTCTTATAGCTTATGCTGTCAAATCGCCGATGATACCCCTACATACATGATTACCAGATACCCACGGGGAAGCGCATTACAGTACATGTATGCTTCTAGCTGGAATCTTATTAAAGATGGGAACATATGGATTGATTCGGATCAATATGGAATTGTTAGCTCACGCTCATTCTAAATTCTCTCTCTGGTTGATCATAGTAGGAATAATACAAATCTTTTATGCAGCTTCAACATCTCTTGGTCAACGCAATTTTGAAAAGCATATTGCCTATTCTTACGTATCTCATATGGGTTTCATAATTATAGGAATTGGTTCTATAACTGGCATGGGACTCAATGGAGCCATTTTACAAATACTCTCTCATGGATTGATCGGTGCTGCACTTTTTTCTTAGCAGAAACGAGTTGGGATAGAATACGTTTTGTTTATCTCGACGAGATGGTGGGGAATATCTATCCCAATGGAAAAAATATTTATATTTACCATGTTTAGTAGTTTCTCGATGGCTTCTCTTGTATTACCAGGAATGAGTGGTTTTGTTGCAGAATTCTTAGTCTTTTTTGGAATAATTACTAACCAAAAATATCTTTTCATGCCAAAAATGTTAATTACTTTTGTAATAGCAATTGGAATGATATTAACTCCTATTTTTTTATTGTCTATGTTACGTCATATTTTCTATGAATACAAGCTATTCAATATACCAAACTATAAATTTTCATATTCTGGACCGCGAAAACTATTTCTTTCGATCTGTATCTTTCTACCTGTAATAGGAATTGAGATTTATCCTGATTTCGTTCTTCCGTTATCGGTTGACAAGGTACAAGTTATATTAGCTAATAATTTTGATTATTTTTATAGAAAATAGATACTAATTCTTTTTATAGCTTAGAAAATTCTAATTAATTAGAAGGAAAGTCTTATAATTCTTTGACTTTCATCTTTTCACGATTCTTCATTGTACAATGAAAAAAATGAAGAGTGAATTAGAATTGTAATGAAATACATCTAGAGTTTTTGAGAACCATTTGAATAATTCCTCCATTCAAACGGTTTTCAAAAACTCGCACAAATACTCATTGTCTATCAGACGATGTTTTTATGTGTTCTTCATGTAGTTTATTTTATTCAATTAGATATAAATGGGAATGAACCATAACTATGGAACCCGATTCCTAATAGATTGATCCCAAAATAGCATATCCAAATTAGGAGAAATCCTATAGAAGCCACAAATGCCGAATTTGTGCCTTGGTCTTGCAATTTTTTATTTGTTCTAATATGTAAATAGATTGCAAATATGGTCCAAGTAATAAATGCCCAAGTTTCCTTAGGATCCCAATTCCAATAAGAACCCCATGCTTCATTAGCCCATACTGCTCCAGAAAGAATGCCTATGGTTAAAAAGGTAAACCCTAAACTAATGACACGATAACTCCAATAATCCAAACGCTGAATTAATTGATATTTGTAAAAATTTAGAAATGAGAGAAAAGAAGTCTTTTTAAATACACTTTCTTTTTCGTTCAAATATTCTATCGTACCAACAAAGAAAAATGACTTCCTTAAGCTTATAAAATTCTTGTTCAAAAAAAAATCGATATTTTTTCTTTCTATTTCTTTCTAATAATTTAGACACCCAACATCTTAGTATCTTAGTATAATTAAATATTAACATTTTTCGTTGTCTTATCCTAATTGTGTTTTTATATTTCGAAAAGTACAATTAATAGGAAAGAAAAAACCTTCTCACGAATTCAATCAAATTCAATACCAATAATATAAAGATTCAATAATCAATAAAAATATTATACAAAATATTCTTATATTATACAAAATATTCTTATATATATTATACATTCTTATATATATTATACAAAATATTCTTATATTATATATAATTTATATAATTAAATATAATTATAAATATAATTAATTAAATATTAATTAAATAAAATATATAATATATAATAATTTATAAATATAAATTTATAAATATAATTAATTAAATAAAATATATAATATATAATAATTAAATATATAATATGATTATGATATATAATAATATATGTAATTTATAATTATTTATAATTATAAAACAATAATAAAATAAAAAAAGCTAGGTTTCTGTTATAGTTATAGTTTATAATACATAAATGGAAAAGTTTTTTATGAAAACTGAACTTACGAAAATACTAACTGAATATTCTTGATATTGAACTTGAACATTTCCATATGAATGGAAATGCATTTTGCTTCATTGTTTCCTAAACTCTATTGAATATAGACAATTCAACATGAATTTACTATTATTCTTTCAGGTAAGCCGCCATGGTGAAATTGGTAGACACGCTGCTCTTAGGAAGCAGTGCTAGAGCATCTCGGTTCGAGTCCGAGTGGCGGCATAAAATTATATGAAAATTATATAATTATATATTATATATTATTATTTAATATATTTAATATAATTATTTTTAATAATTATATTTTCCCTTAACATTAGATTGTATTTATGTAAGATTATAAAATTTATAGATATTTTGTATATTTCCATTTATATTTATGTTTTATAGATTTAGGATTTCTTAATTTATTATAGTTCAATTATGGATCTCTTTATATTTTATATTTCTTTTTTATTGAATATTTTTTTATTGAATATTAAAGAATATTGATATTGAATTTGAATTCGGTTTTTATTTATTTATTTTTCAAAGTTATGCTCTTATATTAGTGATATTGATGGAATCACTATAGGTAATGACTAATAAAGAGTAATCCATTTTTAACAATATATGTCTTTCACATACAACCATAAAAATGAGTCACCTATCTTTGAATGGCAGTTCCAAAAAAACGTACTTCTATGTCAAAAAAGCATATTCGTAGAAATCCTTGGAAAAAAAAAGGCTCTTTAGCGGCAGTAAAAGCTTTTTCTTTAGCTAAATCTGTTTCTACCGGACAGTCAAAAAGTTTTTTTTTGGGACAAAAAAACGTTTTTAAAAATCTTAATTGATATGTCTTAAAGAACTTAAAATTTTCTATTTTTGACTTGGAAGACAAATAATTGACATTTACTAATGTATTATTAATGTATATTGTATTTTTTTTTTTTTTTATTTATTTTAATCTCCAATTTAAATTATTTATTATTTAATAGGTACCCTTTTTTATGTTTATGATATTTGTGACCTTAGAACATATATTAACTCATATTTCCTTTTCGATCATCTCAATTGTGATTATGATTCATTTGATAAACTTATTAGTCTATGAAATAGAAGGATTGCGTAATTCGTCAGAAAAGGGGATGACAGCTACTTTTTTCTCTATAACAGGGTTTTTAGTTATTCGTTGGATTTCTTCAGGACATTTTCCCTTAAGTAATTTATATGAATCATTAATCTTCCTTTCGTGGAGTTTCTCCATTATTCATATGATTCCATATCTTGGGAATCATAAAAATTATTTAAGCACAATAACTGCACCAAGTGTCATTTTTACCCAAGGTTTTGCCACGTCAGGTCTTTCAATTGAAATGCATCAATCCGCAATATTAGTACCTGCTCTACAATCTCACTGGTTAATGATGCATGTCAGTATGATGCTATTGAGCTATGCAGTTCTTTTATGCGGATCATTATTATCAGTTGCTCTTATAGTGATTACATTTCGAAAAAATATCGATTTTTTTTTGAACAAGAATTTTATAAGCTTAAGGAAGTCATTTTTCTTTGTTGGTACGATAGAATATTTGAACGAAAAAGAAAGTGTATTTAAAAAGACTTCTTTTCTCTCATTTCTAAATTTTTACAAATATCAATTAATTCAGCGTTTGGATTATTGGAGTTATCGTGTCATTAGTTTAGGGTTTACCTTTTTAACCATAGGCATTCTTTCTGGAGCAGTATGGGCTAATGAAGCATGGGGTTCTTATTGGAATTGGGATCCTAAGGAAACTTGGGCATTTATTACTTGGACCATATTTGCAATCTATTTACATATTAGAACAAATAAAAAATTGCAAGACCAAGGCACAAATTCGGCATTTGTGGCTTCTATAGGATTTCTCCTAATTTGGATATGCTATTTTGGGATCAATCTATTAGGAATCGGGTTCCATAGTTATGGTTCATTCCCATTTATATCTAATTGAATAAAATAAACTACATGAAGAACACATAAAAACATCGTCTGATAGACAATGAGTATTTGTGCGAGTTTTTGAAAACCGTTTGAATGGAGGAATTATTCAAATGGTTCTCAAAAACTCTAGATGTATTTCATTACAATTCTAATTCACTCTTCATTTTTTTCATTGTACAATGAAGAATCGTGAAAAGATGAAAGTCAAAGAATTATAAGACTTTCCTTCTAATTAATTAGAATTTTCTAAGCTATAAAAAGAATTAGTATCTATTTTCTATAAAAATAATCAAAATTATTAGCTAATATAACTTGTACCTTGTCAACCGATAACGGAAGAACGAAATCAGGATAAATCTCAATTCCTATTACAGGTAGAAAGATACAGATCGAAAGAAATAGTTTTCGCGGTCCAGAATATGAAAATTTATAGTTTGGTATATTGAATAGCTTGTATTCATAGAAAATATGACGTAACATAGACAATAAAAAAATAGGAGTTAATATCATTCCAATTGCTATTACAAAAGTAATTAACATTTTTGGCATGAAAAGATATTTTTGGTTAGTAATTATTCCAAAAAAGACTAAGAATTCTGCAACAAAACCACTCATTCCTGGTAATACAAGAGAAGCCATCGAGAAACTACTAAACATGGTAAATATAAATATTTTTTCCATTGGGATAGATATTCCCCACCATCTCGTCGAGATAAACAAAACGTATTCTATCCCAACTCGTTTCTGCTAAGAAAAAAGTGCAGCACCGATCAATCCATGAGAGAGTATTTGTAAAATGGCTCCATTGAGTCCCATGCCAGTTATAGAACCAATTCCTATAATTATGAAACCCATATGAGATACGTAAGAATAGGCAATATGCTTTTCAAAATTGCGTTGACCAAGAGATGTTGAAGCTGCATAAAAGATTTGTATTATTCCTACTATGATCAACCAGAGAGAGAATTTAGAATGAGCGTGAGCTAACAATTCCATATTGATCCGAATCAATCCATATGTTCCCATCTTTAATAAGATTCCAGCTAGAAGCATACATGTACTGTAATGCGCTTCCCCGTGGGTATCTGGTAATCATGTATGTAGGGGTATCATCGGCGATTTGACAGCATAAGCTATAAGAAAACCAAAATGGAATATTATTTCCAATGCTGCGGGATATGATTGATTAGCTAATTTTTCTAAATCTAATGTTTGTTGGTTCAAGTGATAAATCCTGTCAGTAAAATGGGTCCTATGGAAAGTCCATCGATTCCCAGTCTCCAGTGAAAATAAAAAAATATTTATCCATTTAGAATCTTCCTTCAATTGGTTTAATGGATCGTCCAATTGGAACAAAATACATAGGTCATTAGAGGGAGCTCCAGGATACATATACATATAGTATCCCTCCTATACGCCTTATTTCCTTTATGAAGGAAAATAACTCGTGATAAAGACAAGATAAATTTTGACCAGAAAACTCCGTGCTCGGGAGAAGAATAATATATTTTCTTTTCTCGAGTACGGAGTTTTCTCGGTAAAGAGGAATCAAATGATTCAAGGGGAGTTTTTTGTTACATATCAATAAGAAAGACCCATGCTGCGAGTTGTTTCATGCCATAAATAAACACGGACACTCAAAAAATCCGTTGGGCAAGCGGATTCACATCTCTTACAACCTACACAATCCTCGGTTCTTGGCGCGGAAGCAATTTGCTTAGCTTTACATCCGTCCCAAGGTATCATTTCTAATACATCCGTGGGACAAGCTCGTACACATTGGGTACACCCTATACATGTATCATAAATTTTTACTGAATGCGACATTGGGTCTATAAATTTAAGTTTTGAACACAAAAGATTTTCGATCTGATAAAATTTTAATTAGAAAATGATGGAAATCATATATTTTCTATTGTAGATACCAGACGAATCAATGATTTTAAAAAATTTCTAGAATCAATAGATTTTAAAATCTGTTTATGAGAAAGGGCCAAGATCCTTTGATTTACGTTTGAATAACCATGAAATATGAGTTGTACATACGAATCATGTTTATTTTCTTAATATTAAATATATTATATTTTCATTTTTCATATATATATATATATATCCTAATTTATCCTAATTTAAATTGAATTTAGTATAATTCTAGTAATTCTAAATAATCCTATTCATATTCATATAGTCATATATAAAATGTAAATTCTATAAAAAAAAAAAAAAATAACAAGGCTAATAATAAATAATAATAAACTCAAATAATAAATTTAATTTAAATTAACGAGTTTTTGGTTCCCGAATATCTAACTGATCCATTAATCTCTTATAACGCACTTTATTTTTCTTTGACAAATAAGTCAATAATCGTTGACGTTTTCCCAGAATTATTCGCAGACCCCTTTGTGATAAAAAATCTCTTTTGTGCAATTCTAAATGTGAAGTAAGTCTCCGTATCTTACTGGTGAAATGGAATACTTGAAATTCAACAGACCCACTATTTTCGTCTTTTTCTTCTTGTGGAATAACTGAGATAAATGAATTTTTGACCATAAAATAAATTAAAATTTTTATTTTCTGTGAATTTTACCGATCAGGAAAAATAATAAGATTTATTATGACAGTTATTTTCATCTAGTATAAATCGAAATTGGATTTCATTTATTCATATACTAATTTGTTTTTTGTTTATGTATTTATGTTTATTTGTTTTGTATATTTTATCCAATTGAAAATTGGATTTGGATATTGGATAAAAAGGGTCTGATAAATATATGCATTCACGAAATAGAACGATTTCGTTTTACTTAAACTAAAAAGATTCTGCTACTCCTAGTGAAAATGGATACACTATGAAATCAGCATCATGTGTTAGAAATTCTAATGTTATACAGTCTATATATTTCGGCTTTCATCTACAGAATATGTCACACGATATGTAGGAAATCCACTATAAAATATAAAAAAAAAATATAAAAATAAAAATTTTTTAATTTTGCATTTGAATTGAATTCATTCTGAATTGTGAATACATATGTATTCTTGACATACTGAAACGACTGCTGTTATTGGTATCAAACCAATAACGATTCATACAAGCTAAATCTTCTAATCGATAATTGGGCCAAAGAAACAATTTGAATTTAATTAAATTTTTTGCATCGGTGTTAATATGCTTGTTCTGATTCAAAAATTGTCCACAGTTTTTTATTTTCTTTTCATTGCAAAATCTTGGATTTCTATCCAAAACATTCCAATTCCGTGAATTGAAACAAATTCGAATTCTAAATTCTCTCCGATGCCTAGGAGATAGAATATTTTCAGGAATAAGGAAATCATAATGATTTTTGTCTTCACTAAAAAATAAGTGGCTGTATCGTGGAATGGATTTTTCAAACCCCTCTTTCTCAATATGTCTTTTTTTTGCGTATTTTCTATTTGTTTGGTGCTTCTTCTTCTCAACCAATGAAATATCCATAGTTTGATATACAATAGATTTTCCGTCCCTTCTTATAGATAGACGAATTGGTTCAATAATAAATATTCCCTTTCTTATCAATTCTGTAAGAACTAGCTCCTTTTGAATTAGCATTTCGTCTAGATTTATTTCACCTCTTTGAATCGAGGATATGGCAATTTCCTTTGGGTTTATCAGTCTAAGTAGGAGACAATATACCCTAATATTGTTCATTATTCTTTGATTCAAGGGATCAGCCCATCTTAATTGAAAAAGGAAATATTTTTTCAAAAAGTAATCTAGTTCCGTTTGTTTTTTTCTCTTATATTGAGATTTTTTTTTTTTTCTACCCTTTTTAATTTCTATGTCTAATCTTGCGTAATCTTCTTCAACAGCTTTTTTATTCTTTTGTTTTCGTAGATTCGATATAAGATTTCCTTGATCCTGTTGTTCTTGTTCTTCCTGCTTGTAATTTACTAATTCAAGATCTTTTTTATTAGACGATTCATGAGGATTTTTCTTTGTATTTATATTTATTTTTTCATTTTTATTAAAATGAAAAAAGAGTGATTTGATTGGAATGATCCAAGGTTGAATCTTATATATGTTAAAAAGTTGCACAAATTCTGGGAAGAACCAAGATTCGAGATTGGATATAGTATTATGATTTGATGCAGTATCAGAGAACCCCTCTTGATGCATTCCCATGCAATCAAAAAAGTTTCTTTTTTGATTGCATGGTTTGATGTCTTGACGAACCGTAGTAGAAAAAAGATCTTTTTTTTTCATTTTTTTTAAATTTTTAATTTCAGTCTTAGTATTTTTATGAATCGTCATGCCAATATGTGCATTGGTCCAGATCTCAATATTCTTTCTAAAACAAAAATGAGGAATTCTACAATCAAAATATTTTCTATCCAAATTTATATTCCTATCAATAATATATCCTTTTTCTAGATAATTATTACTAGGTATACTTACTAATACATAAAATGATTCGGGTTTCGATGTATTGAAATGATATGGAATTTCTCGATCCCCGTTTATTTCAAATTCTAATGTTGATCCATAAATATATGAATTAGGAGGACTTATGTATTTAGATGATAAAAGATCATATCTGTGATTTTTTTTCCATTTTTCTTTTTGACTCATAAAAGAATCCGCTGCATAGTTATTTTTTTTCATGGAATGAATGAATTGGTATTTTTGATATAAATCCAATTGGATTGATTCCTTGTTTTGGTTTTGAATCATACAGCGTTGATTGATTCTATTTCGCCATTCTTTAGTTACTAATCGAGACCATTTTTTTTGAGATGGATCGTATTGATAATGACCTTTTAACCAGTTTTTCCATTCGTTCATTACATACGAATGAATTTTATTATGTCTTGATTTGGAATCAAATATTCCGTGTATCATTATCATACAAGAGTCTTTTAATTTTTCCTTAAAAAAAGGAGAGTTTCCTTTATATTGAAATACAGGTCTCAAGCGATCCTTATTAAGTAATTGGGTTTGTGATAATTTGTAAAATACATATGCTTGAGATAGGGAAGATAAGTTCCAATAAGTATCGGAATTTGGATTCCTATTCTCAGTACTATAAGTATTTGAAAACAACTTTTTTATAGTCAAACCAAAATGAAACTTCATTGTATTTTGATTTGTTTCATCAATTCCTTCTTGTTCTTTATTTCTTTTATTGTTGTAAATGGATTTATTAAAGATATTTTTTTTTGATTTAAAGAAAAGTTGTGCATTGATCTTAGGAATGCTAATGGTACATAGTAAAATATCTATGTATATTTTTTCAATGAATGATTTTATAAAGTAGTGCGATTTACGCATTAATCGGATATTTTTCCTTTTTAAGATTTTCAAAGATTCCGGCCTTTTATTATCATAAATTAGAACTATATCTTTTTTTTTTTCTTTTTCGTTTCGTTCTATTTGATTCCTGATTTTTATTGTCTTATCAGAAAGATCTTTCATTCTTCTTTCTATTAGTGAATAATTTAACCAATTTTTTGGTCGAATTCGAACAGATGATTCGCGAAGAATCTTTTTATTTTTTTGTAAATCTTTTTCGTTTTCCTTCATTTCATATACTTTTTCTTTCCTCAACTCAAATAAAAAAATTGGATTTATTTTTTCCAATTTTTTCATTATGAGTTTGATAACTATAAATATTTTAGTGACCCATTTTGTTTTTTCTTTTCTAACTTTTATAAATATAAAGGATTTTATTCTTTCCTTCAAAAAGTTTATAACTTGTAAAATCTTATTTTTTACCCTTCTATTTCTTTTTTTGAGTTCTTTATAAATAGGTTCAAAAAAAGAAGGTCGTTTTCGGGGAGAACCAAAGGGAAGTTCTGCTTCCATTCCCCAGACTGTTAAAAAACAAAAATTTTTGTTTTTATATTTTGAATCTCCTCGATCTCTATGATGAGATCGTACCTTAGCTTTTCGCCAAGGTTTTAGACAGAAAGGATATAGAATCTTTATCTGAATGCCGTCTGTTAACCAATCTTGGGGAAATTCTGTTTCTGATAATTGAACACCATTATAGGTGCATTTAATATGCATTTCTCTATTCCATTCCTTCAAATCCTCGTACCACTCGGGGAATTGAAATAATAACATACGTAAAATATTTTTAGCTATTATAAATGAAGGCAATATAATGTATTTTCTAAAAAAAGATTGGATTACTAACATTAAACCTCTTATTGCTTGAATAAATACAAAGGTATCCCAAGCTTCTGATATTTCTATACGTTCTTTTTTATCCTTTTCTTCTTTTGTCTCTTCATTTTCAAAATGGGAATCTAAAATTTTAAATTCAGATTCTCGTTCTCTACCCATCCAATTCCTCAAAATAAGATTCTTCATTTCATTAATATGAAAAGAATAAAAAAAAGATGTTTTGTCTATACGGTCCAAAAAAAGTGGGGAATGCGCATTTACTTGAAAGAGGTCCCAAATAACTGTTTTACGTCTTTGAGCGCGCATGGATCCTTTGATTAGATTGCGACGAAAACACGATTGTTGGGAGTAACGTATCAGAGCTACCTCTTCCTCTTCCTCTTCCTCTTCCTCTTCCTCTTCCGTTTTATTATCATTTTTCTCATTGTTACTAGCATTCTTAGTACTAGAAATAGAATTGGTATTTTGATCATTATCGTTATAAATTACAACACGTTTGGCTCTTCTTGAATGAATCTCATGCTCTTCTTCTTCTAATTCTTCTTCATTTTCTTTTTCCTCTTCTTCCAACAAATCCTCGGTTAATTTGTATGACCATCTAGACACCTTTTTACTGACTTCTTCTATTTTAATTCCAATATCTTTCTTTTTCTTTGTTTTTTGATCTTTTGTAATTACATCGAATACAAATTGCAAAGATTTTGCTTGACTTTCTGAATCAATTATTTTTGCTTCTGTCAATAAAGGACATTTTTCAAAATTTAAAATGTGTCCGCACTCAGAAGATAATTCATCAATTGAGATGAAGGACTTTTCCGTTTTTTTTAAAAATGATTGACGGTAAATTCCTAAGGAATCATTAAGAAGTAGATCATGAATCTTATTTATCCAAAAAATTTCTACTAAATCTTCTGTATTTGTATAAGTAATTAAATGATTCATGATTGCATGTGAATAGAGTTTTTTTCGTGTTCCTCGACAAGGTCCGTTGAAAAAAGGATCATATGCTTTTGGCAAGCATTTTTTTTTATTCTCATCATCGCATAATATGGTTCTTTTTTCAAGCCTATCCAGACTAGGAGATCCCTCATTTTTTTCTATAATTTTTATTCGATTTATCAATTCATTATTCAAATTTAACTTTTTTTTTTCATTGGTATAAATCCAAGAATTAGAAAGATTTTCGTCATATATTTTTTCTCTTATGTACAAAGAAATTCTTCGTTCTAGCATTTCTGAAAATGTCGATAAACTAGGAGGATACATAAAGGATATTTTTTGTTTCCCATCACTTGTACATGTATAAAAAAAAAATTGTGACATTTCATTGCGTAAAGCATTTTCTAATTGATCATTTTCTATATATCGTAATGGACGATTCCATCGTTTATAATCGAAAAAAAAAGTGACAAAAGTTTTTTCAACCCAAAACCAATAATAACTTTTATTTTTCTTTTCTTTCAGTCTTCCCAATTCCAAATTCTCTTGATGGGTATCCAGATCATAATCTTCATGAACTGGGCTATCTTGATAGCGTGCCTCTTGAAAGTTAAATTCATCCTTTGTTTTTTCCTTTCCATTCACTCGGGTCTCTTCCGTTTCATCTATTTTGTCCAGATCCTCCTTTTCTTCCGAGCAAAGGGAAGGGTTTTCTTCGTTGGATCCCTCTTGTTCCTGTTTAGTCTCCTTCGTTTCGGAAGTTGTTTCCACATCGCTTTCTTCCTTTCTTTCTTCCCCCTCTTCCGTTTCTGAAGTTTCTTTCTCTTTCAGTTTCTTAGTGACTGTAGGTGACGGCATTCTTCCTAAATAGTAGACAGAGGTGATAAATAAGAGAATACTAAAGATTCGAGCCATAGAATTTCGAAATTCTGACACAAGATACTTATTAGATCGAATAGAATGATTTTGCCGTATCCAGAATAATACCAATCCAACCCATTTCATGAAAAAAATGTGACCAATTAACCAACCAGCAAAACTACTTGTTAAAAATAAAATCTTGTTGTTGCATCGAAACATATAAATGTTGACTAATCTAGCTAACGTGGAACTTGGTAAAATGAAATGGTTGAATAATTGAAAAATTAGATTATTCAGGAATACACATTGAATGCTGAGATTACGCATTGAATTTCTGGTAGTAGATCCATAATAAAAAAAGTTTTTGTGATTGTTCCAGAAGAAATGAAACAAAAGATACGGTAGAACTAGGACAGTTATTGTATGAGGTCTACCCAATGCTAGATGCAGAGGCGCATAATAGATCGATATGAACATCATGAGCTGTCCC